TTCACGAACATTACTGACCGCAACCAATGTATCAAATAAAATAACAACAATGGATACCACCAACAGTTAGAATTTTCTTTAATAGAGATTAGATTGTATATTCCTAATTGGAATTGAATTGCTGTGGTACATAAAATATTGGAAATAGTAGCCAAGGCATAACAATATCCCCTCGATCCATTTATGATACATGAATGGGAGAAAAATCCAGATTAAGCTCCTTTACCTTAGGTCGATTTACTCCCCCAAAAAGGGGCTAAATTCCCCGAACCCTTGTTTTTTGTTATTTTAGTTAGGTTCAAGTCTGGCGGGAATAATATTCTACGACTAGCAACTCATTTATTTTCAAACCGACCCACTTACTATCTATTATTTGATTGACTGATCCTTTATATTGGGATGAGTGAAGAGTCAAATGTTTTGGCAATTCCTCATGGGGGGATGAATCAAGATAATTTTGAATCAGAGCTCTGGATTTTTGTTCATCCCTTGTAGTAATAATATCTCGGGCTTTGCATCGATAACTTGGTATATCTACTATACGACCATTAACCAAAATATGCCTATGGTTAACTAATTGTCGGGCTCCAGGAATGGTCGAAGCCATACCTAATCGAAAAAGGATGTTATCCAAACGCATTTCAAGTAATTGTAGTAAAACCTGGCCTGTTGACCCTTTGGCTTTTCCAGCGATATGAACGTATTTAAGTAATTGTCTCTCTGTCAGACCATAATGAAAACGCAATTTTTGTTTTTCTTCTAGACGAATACGATATTGAGATCTTTTTCCGAAGCGCGATTGATTTCTAAGATCACTTCCGGGTGTCGGCCTTTTACTAGTAAGTCCCGGTAAAACACCCAGCCGGCGTATTTTTTTGAAACGAGGCCCTCGGTAACGAGACATAAAGACTCCTTATTTTATTGAAAAAAAAAATTATTACAGAATAAACCTAAATTAAGACTGAACTAAACCATAAACGAAGCTAAATCTACTGATGTATTACAAAGAAGAATGAGATGAATTGTATCAATCAATATCCAATTTTGTATATATATAAGAAGTTATATATACTTTTTCTGATTTGTTTGGTAGAGATCTAATTGCTCCAATCCATTTTTTATTCATAGTTGGAAGTTCTTACGCCATAATGGATCAGTGATTCTTTCCTTGGAGAGGGGGTAAGAAGTCTTTTCAATATTCCTTCAAGGAGGCCTTATTAATTATGTAATATAAAAGTAAAAAAAAAAAAGAACAAATAGACAAAGCCGGCTATCGGAATCGAACCGATGACCATCGCATTACAAATGCGATGCTCTAACCTCTGAGCTAAGCGGGCTCGCATAAAATAAATTGTGCATAGGACTTTAGTAAACTACTTTAGCTATTGCATATTAATAATTCATTATAGTATAATGAATCTACTATTATGTAACATAAAGAAAATATAATATGTAACATAAAGAATATATAATAGTTCTAACTATATAACAATAACAATCAATTTCAATTGAAATACTATTATTATTTATAAATTTATAATAGAATGATTAGTTATAGTACTTAAAATTATAGTAGAATAACTCTCTATTCTAATTTTATTATAAAATATACAAGATACAAGGGCGACCCTAAGGAAAAGATAAGGATAAAGATTAAGTAAGGATAAGGATACAATCCAGATTAAATATAATGATATTGAGACATTCCTCTGTGTTCATTCAAAAGGGCGGGGGATAAGGCGAAAAAAGAATCGACCGTTTGAGTATTCCAAATATCGAGGTAAAAAAAAGAGTAAGAGACGCATATATATGGGGTATATATCCATCCATATTGAATTGCGGATACATCAATGATAGAATCATTTTTGATTGGACTAAATACAAAAAAGGTCCTCCGATATCTGAAAGAAAATAGACAAGAAATCAAACAAATAGGAGGAGACAGAGACACTTTTTCTATATAGAAATCCATATCTTGCATATCTAAAGAATTCAACGTAAACGGTTCCAGAATAAATGAACATAAAGAAAGGGACGGCATCCCAACGAGATCCTAGTCTCAAAACAAAAAAGAGGGGATATGGCGAAATTGGTAGACGCTACGGACTTGATTGAATTGAGCCTTGGTATGGAAACATACTAAGTGATAACTTTCAAATTCAGAGAAACCCTGGAATTAAAAATGGGCAATCCTGAGCCAAATCCTGTTTTTAGAAAACAAATCAAAATCAAATAAAGGGTTCAGAAAGCAAGAATAAAAAAGGATAGGTGCAGAGACTCAATGGAAGCTGTTCTAACGAATAGAGTTGACTGCGTTGATCGAGGAATCCTTCTATTTAAACTCTAGAAAGGATGAACCCATATACGTACATATACGTAATAAAATATCAAAGAAAGATTCATATATGTTATATGCAAAATTGAAGAATTCTTGTGAATCGATTCTAAGTTTAAGGAAGAATCGAATATTCACTGATCAAATCAGTCACTCCATAGTCTG